GCTAGCGTAGCTTAATACAAAGCATAACACTGAAGATGTTAAGATGGGCCCTGAGAAGCTCCGCATGCACAAAGGCATGGTCCTGACCTTACTATCAGCTTTAGCCCGACTTACACATGCAAGTCTCCGCATCCCCGTGAGTATGCCCCCAATCCCCCGCCCGGGGACGAGGAGCGGGCATCAGGCACAAAATTTTAGCCCAAGACGCCTAGCCAAGCCACACCCCCAAGGGAATTCAGCAGTGATAAACATTAAGCCATAAGTGAAAACTTGACTCAGTTAGGGCTAAAAGGGCCGGTAAAACTCGTGCCAGCCGCCGCGGTTAAACGAGAGGCCCTAGTTAATAATATTACGGCGTAAAGGGTGGTTAAGGAGAGCAACATAATAAAGCCAAATGGCCCTTTGGCCGTCATACGCTTCTAGGTGTCCGAAGCCCAACCACACGAAAGTAGCTTTAATAAGATCCACCTGACCCCACGAAAGCTAAGAAACAAACTGGGATTAGATACCCCACTATGCTTAGCCATAAACCCAGATATCCAACTACAATTAGATATCCGCCAGGGTACTACGAGCATCAGCTTGAAACCCAAAGGACCTGACGGTGCCTTAGACCCCCCTAGAGGAGCCTGTTCTAGAACCGATAACCCCCGTTAAACCTCACCACTTCTAGCCACCCCAGCCTATATACCGCCGTCGCCAGCTTACCCTGTGAAGGCAACAAAAGTAAGCAAAATGGGCACAACCCAGAACGTCAGGTCGAGGTGTAGCGCACGAAGTGGGAAGAAATGGGCTACATTTTCTATTATAGAACACTACGAATACGCAACATGAAATAGTGCTTGAAGGAGGATTTAGTAGTAAAAAGGAAACAGAGTGTCCTTTTGAACCCGGCTCTAAGGCGCGTACACACCGCCCGTCACTCTCCCCTGTCGAAATGCAATAAAGATATGTAACAAAAAAGCACTGACAAGGGGAGGCAAGTCGTAACATGGTAAGTGTACCGGAAGGTGCACTTGGATTAAACTCAGGGCGTGGCTGAGTTAGCTAAGCATCTCACTTACACCGAGAAGACATCCATGCAAGTTGGATCACCCTGAGCCAAACAGCTAGCCTGACCACCAATATAACCCAACAATGTTTATAACAAAACGTAATTTTACCCTAAAAACTAAACCATTTTTTTACCTGAGTATGGGAGACAGAAAAGGTTCGACCCAGAGCGATAGAAAAAGTACCGCAAGGGAAAGCTGAAAGAGAAATGAAATAACCCATATAAGCACTAAAAAACAAAGACTAGACCTTGTACCTTTTGCATCATGATTTAGCCAGTACCCTCAGGCAAAGAGACCTTTAGTTTGATACCCCGAAACCAGGTGAGCTACCCCGAGACAGCCTATATAATTTAGGGCTAACCCGTCTCTGTGGCAAAAGAGTGGGAAGAGCTCCGGGTAGAAGTGACAGACCTACCGAACCTGGTGATAGCTGGTTGCCTGAGAGATGGATAGAAGTTCAGCCCCATATACCCCAAACCAAGACCTTATTTAAGATACTAGGGAGACGTGTGGGAGTTAGTTAAAGGGGGTACAGCCCCTCTAACAAAGGATACAACCTTTACAGGAGGATAAAGATCACAATATTTAAAACACACCGTTCTAGTGGGCCTAAAAGCAGCCATCTAAACAGAAAGCGTTAAAGCTCAGACAGAAAAAAGTTTATTATACCGATAAAAAATCTTATTCCCCTAACAATATCAGGCTACCCCATGCCTACATGGAAGAAATTATGCTAAAATGAGTAACAAGAAGATTTGTTCTTCTCCAGGCGCAAGTGTACACCAGATCGGACAAGCCACTGGAAATTAACGAACCCAAATAAAGAGAGTACTGCGGACAATAAAAAAACCAAGAAAATCCCGCAATTAAGTAATCGTTAACCCCACACTGGAGCGCCATATTAAAGGAAAGACTAAAAGAAAGGGAAGGAACTCGGCAAACACAAGCCTCGCCTGTTTACCAAAAACATCGCCTCCTGCAAATAAATTAAGTATAGGAGGTCCAGCCTGCCCAGTGACTACGGGTTCAACGGCCGCGGTATTTTGACCGTGCAAAGGTAGCGCAATCACTTGTCTTTTAAATAGAGACCTGTATGAATGGCTAAACGAGGGCTTAACTGTCTCCCCCTTCCAGTCAGTGAAATTGATCTATCCGTGCAGAAGCGGGTATAATTCTACAAGACGAGAAGACCCTTTGGAGCTTAAGGTACAAAATTCAACCACGTCAAACAACTAAATAAAAAGCAAAAACTTAGTGAAGAATGAAATTTTACCTTCGGTTGGGGCGACCGCGGAGGAAAAACCAGCCTCCGAGTGGAATGGGGTAAACCCCTAAAACCAAGAGAAACATCTCTAAGCCGCAGAACATCTGACCATAAATGATCCGGCCGAACAGCCGATCAACGAACCAAGTTACCCTAGGGATAACAGCGCAATCCTCTCCCAGAGTCCATATCGACGAGGGGGTTTACGACCTCGATGTTGGATCAGGACATCCTAATGGTGCAGCCGCTATTAAGGGTTCGTTTGTTCAACGATTAAAGTCCTACGTGATCTGAGTTCAGACCGGAGCAATCCAGGTCAGTTTCTATCTGTAACGCTACTTTTCCTAGTACGAAAGGATCGGAAAAGAGGGGCCTATGCTTAAAGCACGCCCCACCCCTAATTAATGAAAACAAATAAATTAAACAAAGGGAGGGCCAAAACCCCTGCCGCCCAAAACAAGGGCATACTGGGGTGGCAGAGCATGGTAAATTGCGAAAGGCCTAAGCCCTTTAAACCAGAGGTTCAAATCCTCTTCCCAGTTTATGCTAAACACTCTAATAAGCCACCTAATTAATCCCCTAGCCTATATTGTGCCAGTATTACTAGCAGTAGCCTTTCTGACCCTTATTGAGCGAAAAGTCCTAGGATATATGCAACTACGAAAAGGACCTAATGTAGTAGGACCTTACGGCCTGCTACAACCAATTGCTGATGGAGTAAAATTATTTATTAAGGAACCCGTACGCCCCTCTACATCATCCCCATTTTTATTTTTAGCAACTCCAATTCTTGCTCTTACGCTAGCCATAACGCTATGAGCACCTATACCCATACCACACCCAGTGATTGATTTAAACTTAGGGGTCTTATTTATTCTTGCCCTATCAAGCCTGGCGGTGTACTCTATCCTAGGATCAGGGTGGGCATCAAATTCAAAGTATGCCCTAATTGGAGCTCTTCGAGCAGTAGCTCAAACAATTTCTTATGAGGTAAGTCTTGGGCTGATCCTCTTATCAGTAATTATTTTTTCAGGAGGATATACCCTTCAAACATTTAATACAGCCCAAGAAAGCATCTGACTCCTGGCCCCTGCCTGACCACTAGCTGCAATATGGTATATCTCAACTCTAGCTGAGACAAACCGGGCACCATTTGATTTAACAGAAGGGGAATCAGAATTAGTCTCGGGCTTTAATGTAGAATATGCAGGCGGGCCCTTCGCCCTATTTTTCCTCGCCGAGTATGCAAACATTTTATTAATAAACACCCTATCAGCCGTATTATTTTTGGGTACCTCACATTTTCCCCACATGCCAGAACTAACAACAATTGGTCTTATATGTAAAGCCGCACTCCTGTCTATTATATTTTTATGAGTACGGGCCTCATACCCGCGATTTCGGTACGACCAATTAATACACCTCGTATGAAAAAATTTCCTCCCCCTAACACTTGCCCTGGTTTTATGACACACCGCCCTGCCGATTGCACTAGCAGGTCTCCCCCCACAACTCTAGCCCAGGAACTGTGCCCGAATGCTCAGGGACCACTTTGATAGAGTGGCTTATAGGGGTTAAAATCCCCTCAGTTCTTAGAAAGAAGGGGGTCGAACCCATGCCCAAGAGATCAAAACTCTTAGTGCTTCCTCTACACCACTTTCTAAGATGGGGTCAGCTAATTAAGCTTTCGGGCCCATACCCCGAACATGACGGTTAAAGTCCCTCCTCCATCAATGAACCCCTACGTACTTTTAATTCTTCTGTCTAGCCTAGGACTAGGAACCACCCTAACCTTTGCCAGCTCCCACTGACTGCTAGCCTGAATAGGCCTAGAAATTAACACTCTAGCAATTGTCCCCCTAATGGCACAGCACCACCACCCCCGGGCGGTAGAAGCCACTACAAAATACTTCCTCACCCAGGCTACCGCCGCAGCAATGATCCTGTTCGCAAGTACAACAAATGCTTGAATTACAGGGGAGTGGGACATAAATAATATGTCAAACCCCATTGCTAGCGCAATAATTATTACTGCTCTAGCGCTCAAAATTGGATTAGCACCAATACACTTCTGGATACCAGAAGTTCTCCAAGGATTAGACCTTTTAACAGGCTTAATTTTATCCACCTGACAAAAACTTGCCCCGCTTGCCCTCATTATTCAAACAGCCCAGGCCATTGATCCACTAATATTAACAGCGCTAGGACTCATATCTACGCTAGTAGGAGGATGGGGCGGACTTAATCAAACCCAGCTCCGAAAAATCTTAGCCTACTCCTCCATCGCCCATATAGGCTGAATACTAATTATTCTTCAATATGCCCCCCAACTTACACTACTTGCATTAGGAACCTACATCTTTATGACCTCCGCAGCATTTCTTACATTAAAGTTACTATCCGCCACAAAGATTAATACCCTCGCAATGGCCTGATCAAATAGCCCGATTTTAACAACAACTACTGCCCTAGTTCTATTATCCCTAGGAGGACTCCCCCCACTAACGGGATTTATACCAAAGTGACTAATTCTTCAAGAACTAACGAAACAAAATCTCCCAACTACCGCCACAATTATGGCCCTGGCCGCCCTACTTAGCCTATACTTTTATCTACGACTATGCTACGCAATGACGCTAACTATCTCCCCGAGCAACACCACCTCAATTACCCCCTGACGGGTTAAAACAACCCAAGCCTCCCTGCCACTAACCCTCTCCACCACAATTGCACTTGGCCTCCTACCCATAACCCCAGCTATTTTAATATTAGCCACCTAGGGACTTAGGATAGCATTAGACCAAGAGCCTTCAAAGCTCTAAGCAGAAGTGAAAATCTTCTAGTCCCTGGCTAAGACCTACAAGAGTTTATCTTGCATTTTCTAATTGCAAATCAAATGTTTTTGTTAAACTAAGGCCTTACTAGATGGGAAGGCCTCGATCCTACAAACTCTTAGTTAACAGCTAAGTGCTCAAGCCAGCGAGCATCCATCTACTTTTCCCGCCGTAAGCCGAGTAAGGCGGGAAAAGCCCCGGCAGACTACTAATCTACGTCTCTGGATTTGCAATCCAACATGTTACTTCACCACGGGGCTGGTGGTAGGAAGAGGACTTAAACCTCTGTCTTCGGGGCTACAACCCACCGCCTAAACGCTCGGCTACCCTACCTGTGGCAATTACGCGCTGATTCTTTTCTACAAACCACAAAGACATTGGCACCCTTTATCTTGTATTTGGTGCCTGAGCCGGAATAGTGGGGACTGCTTTAAGCCTCCTTATTCGAGCTGAATTAAGCCAACCCGGATCACTTCTTGGTGATGATCAAATTTACAATGTCATTGTTACTGCCCATGCCTTCGTAATAATTTTCTTTATAGTAATGCCAATTCTCATTGGTGGATTTGGAAATTGACTTGTACCACTAATAATTGGAGCGCCTGATATAGCATTCCCACGAATAAACAACATAAGCTTCTGACTTCTACCCCCATCATTTCTACTGCTTCTAGCCTCTTCTGGCGTTGAGGCGGGGGCTGGAACCGGATGAACTGTTTACCCTCCTCTAGCAGGAAATCTTGCCCATGCAGGAGCATCAGTAGACCTAACAATTTTTTCACTTCACTTGGCAGGTGTTTCCTCAATTCTAGGAGCAATTAACTTTATTACTACAACCATTAATATAAAACCTCCAGCCATCTCCCAATATCAGACACCTCTCTTCGTATGAGCCGTGCTTGTGACAGCTGTACTCCTTCTTCTATCTCTTCCAGTCCTAGCCGCGGGAATTACAATGCTCCTGACAGACCGTAATCTAAATACCACATTCTTTGACCCAGCAGGGGGAGGTGACCCAATTTTATACCAACATCTATTCTGATTTTTTGGTCACCCAGAAGTCTATATTCTTATTTTACCAGGATTTGGTATTATCTCACATGTTGTAGCCTACTATGCCGGCAAAAAAGAACCATTTGGCTACATAGGGATAGTCTGAGCCATAATGGCCATCGGCCTTTTAGGATTTATCGTATGAGCTCACCACATGTTTACTGTTGGAATAGACGTAGACACCCGTGCCTATTTTACGTCCGCAACAATAATTATTGCCATTCCAACGGGGGTAAAAGTATTTAGCTGACTTGCCACACTTCACGGGGGCTCAATCAAATGAGAAACACCTATACTATGAGCGCTTGGCTTCATCTTCCTATTTACAGTAGGAGGCCTCACAGGAATTGTTCTGGCCAACTCCTCACTTGATATTGTTCTCCACGACACGTATTATGTAGTTGCACACTTCCATTATGTGCTTTCAATGGGGGCCGTATTCGCTATTATAGCAGCATTTGTCCATTGATTCCCACTATTTTCAGGTTATACCCTAAATGACACCTGAACAAAAATCCACTTCGGAGTAATATTTATTGGTGTTAACCTAACATTCTTCCCACAACATTTCCTTGGGCTGGCAGGAATGCCACGACGATACTCTGACTACCCAGACGCCTACGCCCTGTGAAATACAGTGTCATCTATTGGGTCACTCATTTCTCTAGTGGCAGTAATTATATTCCTCTTTATCCTATGAGAAGCCTTTGCTGCTAAACGGGAGGTGTCCTCAGTAGAAATGACTATGACGAATGTCGAGTGACTTCACGGCTGCCCACCCCCGTACCACACATTCGAAGAACCCGCATTCGTTCAAGTTCAATCAAACTAACGAGAAAGGAAGGAATTGAACCCCCATATACTGGTTTCAAGCCAGTCACATGACCACTCTGTCACTTTCTTCTAAAGACATTAGTAAAATATAGATTACACCACCTTGTCAAGGTGGTATCGCAGGTTAAATCCCTGCATGTCTTATAAACCCAAACTTAATGGCACACCCCACACAACTAGGATTCCAGGATGCGGCATCACCCGTTATAGAAGAGCTTCTTCACTTCCATGATCATGCCCTAATAATTGTATTCTTAATTAGCACCTTAGTGCTTTATATTATTATTGCGATGGTTTCAACCAAGCTAACAAACAAATATATCTTAGACTCCCAGGAAATCGAAATTGTATGAACCATTCTACCAGCTGTGATTCTAGTTCTAATTGCCCTGCCGTCCCTTCGAATTTTATATCTTATAGACGAAATTAATGACCCCCATCTAACAATTAAAGCAATAGGACATCAATGATACTGAAGCTACGAGTATACAGACTATGAAGACCTGGGCTTTGACTCCTACATAATTCCAACCCAGGACCTTACTCCAGGCCAATTTCGGCTTCTAGAAACAGATCATCGAATAGTTGTACCAATAGAGTCCCCAATTCGTGTCCTAGTATCCGCTGAAGACGTACTACACTCATGGGCTGTCCCATCCCTAGGCGTAAAAATAGACGCAGTACCTGGCCGGTTGAACCAAACCGCTTTCATTGCCTCACGCCCAGGCGTATTTTATGGACAATGCTCTGAAATCTGTGGTGCTAACCATAGCTTTATACCTATTGTAGTTGAAGCCGTCCCACTAGAACATTTCGAAAGCTGATCCTCACTTATGCTAGAAGACGCCTCACTAGAAAGCTAATTATTGGACAAAGCGTTGGCCTTTTAAGCCAAAGTTTGGTGACTACCGACCACCTCTAGTGAAATGCCCCAATTAAACCCCAACCCCTGGTTTGCTATTCTAGTATTCTCGTGAATTATTTTCCTTACTATTATCCCAACTAAAATTTTAAATCATACGACACCCAATGAACCGGCCCCAATAAGCGAAGAAAAACATAAAACTGAGCCTTGAGACTGACCATGATAATGAGCTTCTTTGATCAATTTGCAAGCCCTTCCTTCCTGGGCATTCCACTTATTGCCGTTGCAATTGCACTCCCATGGGTGCTATTCCCAACCCCCCCATCTCGATGACTAAATAACCGCCTAATCACTCTGCAAACATGATTTATTAACCGCTTTACTAACCAGCTGCTTCTTCCCCTTAATGTAGCGGGACATAAATGAGCCCTCTTGTTCGCCTCACTAATAGTATTTCTTATCACTATTAATATGCTTGGCCTACTTCCATACACCTTTACCCCTACAACACAATTATCATTAAACATAGGACTTGCAGTACCACTGTGATTGGCCACAGTAATTATTGGGATGCGAAACCAACCAACAGTAGCCCTAGGACATCTTTTACCAGAAGGTACCCCCGTGCCCCTAATCCCGGTATTAATTATTATCGAAACAATTAGTCTGTTTATTCGACCATTAGCCCTCGGAGTGCGACTCACGGCCAACTTAACTGCAGGTCATCTACTTATTCAACTTATTGCTACAGCGGTATTTGTACTTATACCAATGATACCAACAGTAGCAATCTTAACTGCCGCCGTCCTATTTCTGCTCACACTTCTAGAAGTCGCAGTAGCAATAATTCAAGCCTATGTATTTGTTCTACTTTTAAGCCTATATCTACAAGAAAACGTTTAATGGCACACCAAGCGCATGCATATCATATGGTTGATCCCAGCCCATGACCTCTAACCGGAGCTGTCGGTGCTCTACTAATAACATCCGGCCTAGCAATCTGGTTTCACTTCCACTCAACAACACTTATAACTCTCGGACTGATCCTCCTCCTTCTTACAATATTTCAGTGGTGACGGGATATTATTCGAGAAGGGACCTTTCAAGGCCACCACACGCCCCCCGTACAAAAAGGCCTGCGTTACGGTATAATCCTATTCATCACCTCAGAAGTATTTTTCTTCCTGGGATTCTTTTGAGCTTTCTACCACTCAAGTCTAGCCCCAACCCCTGAGCTAGGAGGATGCTGACCCCCCACAGGAATTACTACCCTGGACCCATTTGAAGTCCCCCTTCTCAATACAGCTGTGCTACTAGCATCAGGGGTAACAGTTACATGAGCCCACCACAGTATCATAGAAGGTGAGCGTAAGCAGGCCATTCAATCGCTTGCACTTACAATTTTACTAGGGCTATATTTTACCGCACTACAAGCCATCGAATACTACGAAGCACCTTTTACAATTGCAGACGGAGTCTATGGCTCTACATTCTTCGTAGCTACAGGATTTCACGGACTGCACGTCATTATTGGGTCAACCTTCTTAGCCGTATGCCTTCTCCGCCAAATTCAATACCACTTCACATCTGAACACCACTTCGGCTTCGAAGCCGCTGCCTGATATTGACACTTTGTTGACGTAGTATGACTATTCCTCTACGTCTCCATCTATTGATGAGGCTCATATCTTTCTAGTATTAAAGTTAGTACAAGTGACTTCCAATCATTTAGTCTTGGTTAAACCCCAGGGAAAGATAATGAATTTAATTACAACTATTCTTGTTATTACAATAACCTTATCCTCAGTTTTAGCAATTGTATCTTTTTGACTACCACAAATAAGTCCAGACGCAGAGAAACTTTCCCCGTACGAATGCGGATTTGATCCTCTGGGGTCCGCACGATTACCGTTCTCCCTACGATTTTTTCTAGTCGCTATCTTGTTTCTCCTATTTGATCTGGAAATTGCACTCCTTCTTCCCCTGCCCTGAGGAGACCAGCTCCACAACCCAACAGGAACATTTTTTTGAGCAACCTCAGTTCTCATTTTATTAACCTTGGGGCTAGTCTACGAGTGAACCCAAGGCGGCCTAGAATGAGCAGAATAAGGGAGTTAGTCCAAAGCAAGACCTCTGATTTCGGCTCAGAAAATTGTGGTTTAAGTCCACGACCCCCTTATGACACCAGTACATTTCAGTTTTAGCTCAGCATTTATCCTAGGGCTAATGGGTTTAGCATTCCATCGAACCCATCTACTCTCGGCACTTTTATGTTTAGAGGGGATAATACTATCCTTATTTATTGCACTAGCCCTATGAGCCCTTCAATTCGAGTCCACAAGCTTCTCAACTGCCCCCATACTCCTTCTAGCTTTCTCAGCCTGCGAAGCAAGCACGGGCCTAGCACTATTAGTAGCTACAGCCCGGACCCACGGAACTGACCGACTACAAAACCTTAATCTCTTACAATGCTAAAAGTTCTAATTCCAACAATTATACTATTCCCGACAATCTGACTAGTTTCTCCTAAATGACTTTGAACAGCTACAATTACGCACAGCCTCTCAATTGCCCTTGTTAGCCTTTCATGATTAAAATGGGCGTCAGAAACTGGATGAACCTCATCAAATGCATATTTAGCTACAGACCCGCTCTCAATCCCCCTCTTAGTGCTAACATGTTGGCTTCTTCCATTAATAATTTTAGCTAGCCAAAATCACATTAACCCAGAACCTGTCATCCGGCAACGCCTATATATCTCACTTTTGGCTTCTTTACAAACTTTTCTAATTATAGCATTTGGTGCTACAGAAATCATTATATTCTATATCATGTTTGAAGCTACACTCATTCCAACCCTTATTATTATTACCCGGTGAGGAAACCAAACCGAACGACTTAACGCAGGAACCTACTTTCTATTCTATACCTTAGCAGGCTCGCTACCCCTTCTAGTTGCTCTACTTCTCCTGCAACAATCTACAGGTACCCTGTCCATGCTAGTAATCCAGTACTCTCAACCGTTACTACTAAACTCCTGAGGCCATAAAATCTGGTGGGCTGGCTGTCTAATTGCATTCCTGGTAAAAATGCCCCTTTACGGCGTACACCTATGACTCCCAAAAGCACATGTAGAAGCCCCTGTCGCAGGGTCGATAGTACTAGCAGCAGTATTACTAAAACTCGGGGGGTACGGGATAATACGAATAATAATTATGCTAGACCCACTGTCAAAAGAACTAGTATACCCATTCATCATTCTAGCGTTATGAGGGATTATTATAACAGGATCTATCTGCTTACGCCAAACAGATCTAAAATCACTAATCGCTTATTCGTCTGTCAGCCACATAGGACTTGTAGCAGGGGGCATCCTAATTCAAACCCCCTGAGGGTTCTCGGGGGCAATCATTCTAATAATTGCCCACGGACTAGTCTCCTCTATGCTATTCTGCCTGGCCAACACCGCCTACGAACGAACCCATAGTCGCACCATAATCCTTGCCCGAGGACTACAAATGATTTTTCCCTTGACAGCAGTATGGTGATTCATTGCCAATCTTGCCAACTTAGCACTGCCCCCTCTACCAAACCTTATGGGAGAGCTTATAATTATTACAACCCTATTTAACTGATCCCCATGAACCATCGCCCTCACAGGGACAGGGACATTAATTACAGCAGGTTACTCCCTCTACCTTTTCCTGATATCTCAACGAGGCCCAACACCAAGCCATATTATAAAACTCCCACCCTTCCACACCCGAGAACACCTACTAATAGCCCTACACCTAATCCCAGTAATTCTTCTTGTAACCAAGCCAGAACTTATGTGAGGCTGATGTTATTAGTAAGTATAGTTTAACTAAAATACTAGATTGTGATTCTAGAGACAGGGGTTAGAGTCCCCTTACTCACCAAGGAAGGACAGAAATCAATAAGTACTGCTAATCCTTATGCACCGCGGTTAAAATCCGCGGCTTCCTCACGCTTCTGAAGGATAACAGTTCATCCATTGGTCTTAGGAACCAAAAACTCTTGGTGCAAATCCAAGTGGAAGCTATGAATTCAACAACCTTAATTATATCCTCCTCACTCATTTTAGTCATCACAGTCCTTATTTATCCGCTATTAACGACACTAAACCCCAAACCCCAAAATCCCGAGTGAGCAAGCACACATGTTAAAAATGCCGTTAACACTGCATTCTTCATTAGCCTGTTGCCCCTCATAATCTTTTTAGACCAGGGGATAGAAAGCGTTACTACAAACTGACACTGAATAAATACCCATGTATTCGACACAAATATTAGCTTTAAATTTGATCACTACTCCCTTATTTTTACCCCTATTGCCCTCTATGTTACCTGATCAATTCTAGAATTTGCGATGTGGTATATACACTCTGACCCCAACATAAACCGATTCTTCAAATACCTGCTCTTATTCCTGGTAGCTATAATTATCCTTGTTACAGCTAACAATATATTTCAACTATTTATTGGCTGAGAGGGGGTAGGAATTATATCCTTCCTACTAATCGGATGATGATATGGGCGAGCAGATGCAAACACTGCAGCCCTCCAGGCCGTAATCTATAACCGGGTCGGTGACATTGGATTAATCCTTAGCATGGCCTGATTCGCAATAAACTTTAATTCCTGAGAAATCCAACAGATTTTTTTCTTATCAAAAAATTTTGACATAACAGTCCCCTTAATTGGACTAATCCTTGCAGCAACAGGAAAGTCGGCCCAATTTGGCCTACATCCATGGCTACCATCTGCCATGGAGGGCCCTACGCCAGTATCTGCCCTACTACACTCAAGTACCATAGTTGTTGCTGGAATCTTTTTACTAATTCGCCTACACCCCCTCATAGAAGATAATAAAACTGCATTAACAATCTGCCTCTGCCTAGGAGCCCTAACCACATTGTTTACCGCCACCTGTGCCCTGACCCAAAATGACATTAAAAAAATCGTAGCCTTTTCTACATCCAGCCAACTTGGCCTAATAATAGTGACAATTGGACTAAATCAACCACAACTGGCATTCCTACACATCTGCACACATGCCTTCTTTAAAGCCATACTATTCCTCTGCTCCGGGTCAATTATTCACAGCTTAAACGATGAGCAGGACATTCGAAAGATGGGAGGCCTTCACAACCTGATGCCCGCAACCTCAACCTATCTTACAATTGGAAGCCTAGCATTAACAGGAACTCCATTCCTGGCAGGATTCTTTTCAAAAGATGCCATTATTGAAGCCCTGAACACCTCCTACCTAAACGCCTGAGCCCTAACCCTTACACTAATCGCCACATCCTTTACCGCTGTTTATAGCTTCCGGGTTGTATTCTTTGTGACCATGGGATCGCCACGATTCCTGCCACTATCCCCAATTAATGAAAACAACCCCCTAGTAATTAACCCAATCAAACGGCTTGCCTGAGGGAGCATTATTGCAGGACTTATTATTACATCCAATTTCCTGCCCTCAAAGACGCCAATTATAACTATGCCCACGACCCTAAAAATAGCAGCCCTGATAGTTACCATCACTGGATTACTAGTAGCCATAGAACTTACAGCCATAACCAATAAGCAAGTTAAAATTACCCCCACAATACCCCTCCATAACTTCTCAAACATACTAGGCTACTTCCCTACAATAATTCACCGACTCCCCCCAAAACTAAACCTAGCCCTAGGCCAGTCAATTGCCACCAAGCTTGACCAAACATGGTTTGAGATCTCAGGACCAAAAGGGCTAGCTTTCACCCAAATAATAATATCAAAAATTACAAGTGATATTCAGCGGGGCATAATTAAAACGTACCTCACCATCTTTCTACTAACCACAGCCCTGGCTATTCTCGTAACTATCATTTAAACTGCCCGAAGAGTGCCACGGCTTAGTCCCCGAGTAAGCTCTAACACTACAAGCAAGGTTAAAAGCAACACCCAGGCACAAATAACTAATATTACCCCACCAAAAGAGTACATAACAGCCACACCACCCACATCGCCCCGCAACACAGAAAACTCTTTTAGTTCATCAATAATTACTCAAGAACCCTCATATCATCCCCCTCAAAACACCACGGCCATTAAAGCAACCCCTAATAAGTAGACCAAAACATAGCCAACGACAGAACGACTCCCCCAGGCTTCTGGAAAAGGGTCGGCAGCCAAGGCCGCTGAATAAGCAAACACCACAAGCATGCCCCCCAAATAAATTAAAAAAAGAACCAAAGATAGAAAAGATCCACCACACCCAACCAGAATTCCACACCCTACTCCTGCCGCAACTACCAAGCCCAAAGCAGCAAAGTAGGGAGTCGGGTTAGAAGCAACAGCAATTAAACCCACGATTAAAGCTACCAATAAAATAAACATAAAATAGGTCATAATTCTTGCTCGGACTTTAACCGAGACCAATGACTTGAAGAACCACCGTTGTAGTTCAACTACAAGAACTAATGGCAAGCCTACGAAAAACCCACCCTCTAATGAAAATCGCCAATGATGCGCTAGTTGATTTACCAACACCCTCTAATATTTCAGTATGATGAAACTTTGGGTCCCTATTAGGATTATGCTTAATTGCACAAATCCTAACGGGATTATTTCTCGCCATACATTATACTTCTGACATCTCGACCGCATTCTCGTCAGTAGCTCACATTTGCCGAGACGTCAACTACGGCTGATTTATCCGAAATATACACGCTAACGGCGCATCTTTCTTTTTTATCTGTATCTACATACATGTTGCCCGAGGCCTATATTACGGATCCTACCTGTACAAAGAAACTTGAAACATCGGAGTAGTTCTCCTGCTATTAGTTATAATAACAGCCTTCGTCGGCTACGTGCTCCCATGAGGACAGATATCTTTCTGAGGGGCTACCGTAATTACAAATTTATTATCAGCAGTCCCCTACATAGGGGACACCCTTGTTCAATGAATCTGAGGGGGCTTTTCAGTTGATAATGCAACACTTACACGATTCTTCGCATTCCACTTCCTACTCCCATTCATCATCGCCGCCGCAACCGTCATCCACCTCTTATTTCTACACGAAACAGGATCTAATAATCCGGCCGGACTTAACTCTGATGCAGATAAAATTTCCTTTCACCCTTACTTTTCATATAAAGATCTTCTCGGCTTCGTACTAATGTTATTGGCCCTTACATCATTGGCCCTATTCTCCCCTAATTTATTAGGAGATCCGGACAATTTTACGCCAGCCAACCCCATAGTAACTCCACCACATATTAAACCAGAGTGATACTTCCTGTTTGCCTATGCCATCCTGCGATCTATTCCCAACAAACTAGGAGGTGTTCTAGCTCTATTATTTTCCATCTTAATCCTAATAGTAGTTCCTATTTTACATACCTCGAAACAACGCGGATTAACATTCCGCCCCCTCACCCAGTTCCTATTCTGAACCCTAGTGGCAGACATACTTATTCTCACATGAATTGGAGGTATACCCGTAGAACACCCATATGTTATTATTGGACAAATTGCATCAGTCCTATATTTTGCACTTTTCCTGATCCTTATTCCACTAGCAGGATGACTAGAAAATAAAGCACTAAAATGAGCTTGCCCTAGTAGCTTAGTCTAAAAGCATCGGTCTTGTAATCCGAAGATCGGAGGTTAAATTCCCCCCTAGCGCCCAGAAAAGAGAGATTTTAACTCCCACCCCTGGCTCCCAAAGCCAGAATTCTAAATTAAACTATCTTCTGATAGTAACATGTATGACCTAGTACATAATATGTAATATATTACATTATGTATTAGTACTTATATATGTATTATCACCATTCATTTATTTTAACCCCAAAGCAAGTACTAACGTTTAAGACGTACATTAACCATTTTTTAAAGATTCAATAATAATTTATTTAAATATTGGATGAATTATTCCCCAAATAATGGATCTCAAATTTCCTCATGAAATACTCAACTAAAATTGTTTTGGTATATTTTAGTAGTGAGAGCCCACCAACCAATCTACATTAATGCATATTATCCGTGATAGAACCAGGGACACTTAACTAAGTTAAGGTATTTTATGAATTATTCCTTGTATCTTGGTTTCTATCTCAGGTATTTTAAGTGTAACCCCACTATTCTTAACTACAATTGCATCCGGTTACTGGTGTAATTACATACTCCTCGTTACCCAACATGCCGGGCATTCTTTTAAATGCATAGGGTTCTCTTTTTAGGTTTCCTTTCACTTTGCATATCAGAGTGCAAGCACAATTGATAGATTAAGGTTGAACACTTTCCTTGCTTAAGTCAAAGTAGGTCAATTATTAAAAGACATAACTCAAGAATAACATATTACTAACTCAAGTGCATAACATATTCATTCCTTCTTCAACTGCCCCTTATATAGATGCCCCCCCTTTTGGCTTCTGCGCGACAAACCCCCCTACCCCCTACGCTCAGCAAATCCTGTTATCCTTGTCAAACCCCTAAACCAAGGAAGGCTCGAGAGCGTGCAGGCTAACAAGTTGGGGTATGAGTTAGCCATGCGCGTTGTATATATATACATGCACATCGCTTTAACTTTATCACATGAAATTCCACCAAATTTTAGCCTAACGATCCCTGTTGTGAATTTTAAGGAAAACTGCAATGCAAAAATTCCAAACATTTTATTAAC